CAATACTCAGCGGCTTGAGCGAACCAAGCCTCCGCCATTTCAGAATCTCCTTGTTGAATGGCCTGTTCTCCACGGTCGGAATAGGCGGGTCAATTCCCTCCCTGAGAACCGTACTTGAGAGTTTCCTACCTCATACGGCTCGACAACCAACTCTTTTGTTTTGGTGTACCAGTTTTTTAACTTTAACCCACTTTAACTTTATATCTATATTGAATGTCTAATTGAATGAGATTTCTTATAGATATTTGGTTTTTCTTGGATTAAACAAAAGAGAGTAATTACATGAGTTTCAAACTTTCATTTTGATTTAATTAATATATTAATTAATATAATAAGTTTTATCTTTTCTCCTACCTTCAGAAAAAAAAGGCATGTCCATTGTTATTAGATATTAGAATTTTCTGAAAGGTAACTATCCCGCTTTCAGATAAAAATTTATATAGAATCTTTGAAAAAGACTTTTTTTCATACTTCCGAAAAAAGAAAAAGACTTACTGTCTTTAGGATCTGATGCTACACCGCTGCTCAATACCTTAGGGGATCCACTCTATTACATAAGTGGATTCCTAAGATTTATCTCATATTATGATATAAATAAACAGCTTTTGTTGTATCGGTCCAAAACCTTTCCAATTGATCTTTACGGTGCTTCCTCTATCAATTAAATCTTTTTTTATCCATAGGAAAGTATTTAGGCATATCTAGTCTTCACTTCATATTTCGACCTATGAAGTTTATTTATTTGCTACAGCTGATAAAAAATCGTTTTGGACGATGCTTATGTAGAAAGCCCTTTTTTTGTGTTTCTAGTATTTCATTGACTAGCTGTTCGTTCTTTTTTTTCTATAGTGGAGATAGTCGCACGTAATGACAGATCACAGCCATATTATTAAAAGCTTGTGGTAAAAAGGGGTTTCGTTCTAATGCCCGAAAATAATATTCTAAAGCTTTGGTATGTTCCCCATTACTTGTGTGGATAAGGCCTATATTATAGAGTATATAACTTCGATCATAGGGGTCAATTTCTAGTCGCATAGCTTCATAATAATTCTGTAATGCTTCCGCATAATTTCCTTCAGATTGAGCCGACATCCGTTACGGTCGTCATTCGCTTTAACGAATTCTCCGTTTCAGAACCGTATGTGAGATTTTCATCTCATACGGCTCCTCCTTTAGGTGCATAATGAAAATAATATATGGAAAAAAGTGATGTCATTATGAACTAAGCGGGGCTAATGTTTTTACAAGAAATCCCTAGCCAACCTTCTTGCAAAAGATCTTTTCTTACTACCAAGTGGGTTCATGCTAGATAAAAATAAAAAAGGAAACTCTAAAAATTTCTTTGTTCTCAACGCCCCTAAATTTCCAGGAATTAGTCACTTCAACAGTCTTCAATGGTTATACGGGTATCCAAAGTACGAACGAGATGGATGTTTATTGTTCCAACCATTTGAATTAGTCCCAATCCCAAAGAAGAAGAAGAAAGAAAGGGAATCATTTTGAAGAAAGTTTTCGTGTTGTTGATTTCTCGGCGTAGTGCTTCTTCCCCGATGCCTCCTATTCGTATATTGTATTAGTGTAGTAGGATTGATCTCTAATACGGGAACCATAGGTAAAAACCTTTTGCTCAATACTAGAATTCACAATTGAAGCATCTAAGGCTGCATTAATCGTGGATACATGACAGAAGGGATTGCTTTTTTTATATTCTAAACTTCACCTTCAAAAGCGTAGATTTTTTTTTTTCAATACTCGTTTTTCTTTCTATTCCAAATCGGCGAGAAATAAAAAAAAAATAATGATAATCAAATCGCACCATCTCTGTAATAAGTAAATGCCTCTTTTTCTCCGGAAGTTGTCGGAATGACTCGTAATAAGATATCGGCTACAATTGTAAAGGTTTTATCAATAAAATTTCCATTTATACGCGATCTTGGCATAGGTAGTAATCCATTCTATAACTCTTTTTATTTCCTTTACCTTTTCTTTTGTAAGAAAATTTTCTCACAAACAAAGGAATTGTATAGTACGAACTCACATAAAAGCGGACTCATTAAAAAAAAACCTTATATCTACTTCCAATTCCAATTTTTCCGGTCAAAAAAGGGATCTATTAACCATAATCTAAAAAACGATGAATAACTCGCTATTCACCCAGGTACTCAGTCATAATCCTGATGTCGGAGAGATGGCCGAGTGGTTGAAGGCGTAACATTGGAACTGTTATGTAGACTTTTGTTTACCGAGGGTTCGAATCCCTCTCTTTCCGTACTTTCAACTAATTCACCAATCGTACGTGATTGACCACAATGTATCAAATCAAATAAAAAAGAATAGATATAAAATCTACCTTGTTTTGATTTTGAAATAGATTCTCTATTCCTAATTTTTTTGATATGGAAAATGCTGGGAAGAGCAAACAAGGGATCCAAATCTCCCTCCCAATCTATGATAGATGAATAGGAAAAAGATTCCCCGACAAAATCCCTTACCTTGTGCGTGCCTTTTTTTTAATAAAAAACGAGGGCAACGCGGAGTTGTCCTAACTCTTGTTTTTAGTTATTTTTTTTTTTACTTAAGTTAGGTTTATTAAGTCTGTCGAGAGTAATATTCTACGACAAGCAATTCATTTATTTTCAAACCGACGCATTTCCTATCTATTATTTGATTGACTAACCCTTCATATTGGAATGTGTGAAGAGTCAGATGGTTTGGCAATTCCTCAGGGGCGGATGAATCAAGAAGATTTTGAACCAAAGTTCTAGAGTTTTGTTCATCCTTCACTGTAATAATATCTCGGGGTTTGCAGCGATAACTTGGTATATCAACTATACGACCATTAACTAAAATATGTCCATGGTTAACTAATTGGCGCGCTTGAGGAATAGTCAAAGCCATACCCAATCGAAAAAGGATGTTATCCAAACGCATTTCAAGTAATTGTAGTAAAACTTGACCTGTTGACCCCTTGGCTTTTCCGGCGATACGAACATATTTAAGTAATTGGCGTTCTGTAAGACCATAATGAAAACGCAATTTTTGTTTTTCTTCTAAACGAATACGATATTGAGATTTTTTTCCGGAGCGTGATTGGTTTCTAAGATCGCTTCCTGCCTTAGGCCTTTTACTAGTTAGTCCCGGTAAAGCCCCCAGACGGCGTATTTTTTTAAAACGAGGCCCTCGGTAACGTGACATAAAGACTCCTTTTTTATTGAAATTGTACAAAACTAAACAAAATTAAAACTGAACTAAATGATAATGATAAATGACGTGAAATCCACTCCAATAAACTATTGGAATACAAAGAGTAAGAAGATATATTCTCTCAATATACAGATTTTTTTTATTGTATATACAATATATATAAATCAAATAAATCACAAAAATTTTTCTTTATTTTCTTTATTTATTTTGCAAAGATCTAACTCTTTTACCCAATATATCTTCCTATATGGAAGTTTATATGACATAATATAAATGGAGTGGTAACTCTTGGAAAAAGGTGAAAGAAGTCTTTTCAATCTTCTTTGATTTTGAAAGTACATTAAAAATCATGTAAAAAAACGAAAAAATATAGAAAAGCCGGCTATCGGAATCGAACCGATGACCATCGCATTACAAATGCGATGCTCTAACCTCTGAGCTAAGCGGGCTCAAATAAATATATCATTAAATAAATAAAACATAACCTTAATTAATAGAATATAGCAGTAGAGCGACTTTCTAATTTTAATTTTATTAGTTTCTAAATAAGAAAATCTTAATTAGATCATAAATCTTTTTTTTTTTAGTTAAATGATATCTGATTTAAAATTCTTGTTTTTTTGTTCTAACCTCATGCTATTATTATTTTATACTTTTTTTTCTTTTTAGTTCTAATATTATAGAATTATTCGAATTAATATTCGAATAGAATTTTTTATAATTATTCGAATTTCAAATCTACGAAGTAGACTTAAAATCTTTTTCCATTGCACATTGTAGAATTCTAAGTTTTAATCAAATAATATAATTAAATAATAATAATAATTAAAAATTTCTTTTCATGAAAGTAAAAAAAAAAGAATCGACCGTTCGACTATTTCTTAAAATTTAAGACAAATATGAGAAAAGGAAGAACATATATATGTTATGTAATATATAACCATATTGAATTGCAAATACAAAAATGATAGAATCTTTGTTGATTAGACTAAATCAATATGGGTCGGGCTCAAAAAAATGAAAGAAGATACCAAAGAAATAAGTATCTATATGTAATGAATTCCAAGGTTTCAGCATAAGAAAAAGTGGAAAGACATCAATCATAATGAGATCCTAATAAAAAAGGGGATATGGCGGAATTGGTAGACGCTACGGACTTAATTAGATTGAGCCTTGGTATGGAAACCTACTAAGTGATAACTTTCAAATTCAGAGAAACCCTGGAATTAACAATGGGCAATCCTGAGCCAAATCCTTGTTTACGCGAACAAACCTGAGTTTAGAAAGCGAGATAAAAGGGATAGGTGCAGAGACTCAATGGAAGCTGTTCTAACAAATGGAGTTCACTACCTTGTGTTGATAAAGGAATCCTTTGATCGAAACTTCAAATAAAAAAGGATGAAGGAGAAAAACCTATATTGTCTAAATATAGGTAACACAAAACGATCTCAAAAATGACGACCTGAATCTCGATTTCTATTTTTTTATAAACAAAATAGAAATGTTGTGAATCAATTCGAAGTTTAAGAAAAAATCAAATATTCATTGATCAAATGATTCACTTCATAGTCTGATAGATCCTTGGTGGAACTTATTAATCGGACGAGAATAAAGATAGAGTCCCATTCTACATGTCAATACTGACAACAATGAAATTTATAGTAAGATGAAAATCCGTTGACTTTTAAAATCGTGAGGGTTCAAGTCCCTCTATCCCCACCTCTACTCCCCAAAAAGTCTGTTTGACACCTTACCTTTTTTTAGTTATTCAAGAATTCATTATCTTTTTTCATTCA